ACAATTCGAACAATTAGGAATTCGACTCAAATCAAAAAAGGCACGGCTAAACCACTTGATTCAAGAACAATTACCAATTACTAAGATTCCGTTTTGATTGAAAGTAGCGAAGCTTCCTTCATTTTATTTTGCTTAGACAATAACTAAAAATCCTAAAGGGGTTGAGAGTAATGATTTTCATATATTCATAAAAATATATTTATCTATTCTCTGTATATTAAAATACTACATTACATACAGTATATATATATAAATATCATATCTGTAATTATAATATATAAATTATAAATAAAAAAAAAAGAAAATAGAATAATTATTCTATACTCTAAATAATTTAAATAATTGAATCGAGAAATTTTTTAAATGCAATTTTGAACGAAACTTTCAGATAAACAAATGGTATTCAATCATTCATATAATAAATAAACATATCTACATCAACCCACACACGACCCTATATTGATTTAATTCAATTAGAAGGGTATCAAAAAATAGGTAACCTCTTCTTTTTTTTTGTTTATAAGGTCATGAAAAATTTCTACTTAATTTATCTTTTATTTTACATAGAATGGATTTGCCTGGACCAATACATGATTTTCTTTTAGTTTTTTTGGGATTGGGTCTTATAGTGGGAAGTCTAGGAGTGGTATTACTTACCAATCCAATTTTTTCTGCCTTTTCGTTGGGATTGGTTCTTGTTTGTACATCCTTATTCCATATTCCATCGAACTCCCATTTTGTAGCTGCTGCACAGCTCCTTATTTATGTGGGAGCAATAAATGTATTAATTGTATTTGCCGTGATGTTTATGAATGGTTCAGAATATTACAAAGATTTCTATCTTTGGACTGTTGGAGATGGAGTCACTTCACTGGTTTGTACAAGTATTTTTTTTTCATTAATTACTACTATCCCAGATACGTCATGGTACGGTATTATTTGGACTACAAGGTCAAACCAGATTATAGAGCAGGACTTGATAAATAATGGTCAACAAATTGGGATTCATTTATCAACAGATTTTTTTCTTCCATTTGAACTTATTTCGATAATTCTTTTAGTTGCCTTGATCGGTGCAATTGCTATGGCTCGTCAGTACTAAATGTTTCGAAATTTAATAATATAAAATTATATTAATTAAATTAATATAGACTTGTTCTTTTCTTCTTTAAAATAGTTTTTTTATTGTTCATGTATAAATATATAAAGATAAAGTATAAAAAAAATGAAAAAAAAAAACGGAATTTTTCTATATTTATATCTATTTTCTATTACCAATACCTTTTTGCGTACTTTTTAAATTCTATTTTAGTCAATTGAATCGGTTAAATTGTTGTTCATATTGAAATGAATCGAGATTGATGAGGAGTTGTTCAATGATGCTCGAACATGTACTTGTTTTGAGTGCCTATTTATTATGCATCGGTATCTATGGATTGATTACAAGTCGAAATATGGTTCGAGCGCTTATGTGTCTTGAGCTTATACTGAATGCAGTTAATATAAATTTCGTAACATTTTCGGATTTTTTTGATAGTCGCCAATTAAAAGGAGACATTTTCTCGATTTTTGTTATAGCAATTGCAGCTGCTGAAGCAGCTATTGGATTAGCTATTGTTTCATCAATTCATCGTAACAGAAAATCAACTCGTATCAATCAATCGAATTTGTTGAATAAATAGGGTTTATAAAAAAAAATATAGAGTATCTGCCAATAAAAAAATGGGTATGTGCAGCATATAGTGCTATTTGATAAAATGTAATAAATCAAAGTATCTTGGCCTTCTTTCATGAGCAGATCCAGAAGTAGATTGATTCTGGTAAATCTACTAAATCATTGATTCATCTGGTGTCTACAATATATAATTCATTTACTACTTTACTAGATCGAAATTTTATGATGTTAAAAAAAAATTATAGATCCAATGTCACATTCAGTAAAGATTTATGATACATGTATAGGGTGTACTCAATGTGTACGAGCTTGCCCCACAGATGTATTAGAGATGATACCCTGGGACGGGTGTAAAGCTAAACAAATTGCTTCTGCTCCAAGAACAGAAGACTGTGTAGGTTGTAAAAGGTGTGAATCCGCTTGCCCAACCGATTTTTTGAGTGTCCGGGTTTATTTATGGCACGAAACAACTCGTAGCATGGGTCTAGGTTATTGATACGTTCGAGAAAATTCCACTTGAATCCATCATTTTTTATCTTTACCGACAAAACCCGTACTCGAGAAAAGAAATATATATAATAATAAAACTAATAATTTTTGCTTTTCTTGAGTACGGGTTTTCGGGTCAAAGTCAAAGTAAGTGTATCTTGTTTTTACCACGAATGATTTTCCTTGGTTAACTATAATTGTTGTTTTGCCGATATTCGCGGGTACTTTCATTTTCTTTTTCCCTCATAGAGGAAATAAGGTTATTAGGTGGTATACTATTTGTATATGCCTATTAGAACTACTTCTAATGGCCTATGTATTCTGTTATCATTTCCAATTGGATGATCCATTAATCCAATTGGAGCAAGATTATAAATGGATCAATTTTTTTGATTTTCATTGGAGACTGGGAATTGATGGGCTTTCCATAGGACCCATTTTACTCACGGGATTCATCACTACTTTAGCTACTTTAGCGGCTTGGCCAGTTACTCGAGATTCAAAATTGTTCCATTTCCTTATGTTAGCAATGTACAGCGGCCAAATAGGATTATTTTCTTCTCGAGATCTTTTACTTTTTTTTATCATGTGGGAATTAGAATTAATTCCTGTCTACCTACTTTTATCCATGTGGGGAGGGAAGAAACGTTTGTACTCAGCTACAAAGTTTATTTTGTACACCGCGGGGGGTTCCATTTTTCTCTTAATGGGAGTTCTAGGTATGGGTTTATATGGTTCCAATGAACCAACATTAAATTTTGAAACATCAGCCAATCAGCCGTATCCTGTGGCATTGGAAATACTATTCTATTTTGGATTTCTTATTGCTTATGCTATCAAATTACCGATTATACCTCTACATACATGGTTACCAGATACCCATGGGGAAGCCCATTACAGTACATGTATGCTTTTAGCTGGAATCTTATTAAAAATGGGAGCATATGGATTGGTTCGTATCAATATGGAATTATTACCCCATGCTCATTCTATATTTTCTCCCTGGTTGATGATAGTAGGTGCAATTCAAATAATCTATGCAGCTTCAGCATCTCCGGGTCAGCGTAATTTAAAAAAGAGAATTGCCTATTCCTCTGTATCTCATATGGGTTTCATAATTATAGGAATTAGTTCCATAACTGATACAGGACTCAACGGGGCCCTTTTACAAATGATCTCTCATGGATTTATCGGTGCTGCACTTTTTTTCTTGGCAGGAACGAGTTACGATAGAACACGTCTTGTTTATCTCGATGAAATGGGGGGAATAACTATCCCAATGCCAAAAATATTTACAATGTTCAGTAGCTTTTCGCTGGCTTCTCTTGCATTGCCTGGAATGAGTGGTTTTGTTGCAGAATTTGTAGTATTTTTTGGATTAATTATGAGCCAAAAATTTCTTTTAATGCCAAAAATACTAATAACTTTTGTAACGGCAATTGGAATGATATTAACTCCTATTTATTCATTATCTATGTTACGTCAGATGTTCTACGGATATAAGCAATTTAATTCTCAAAATTCTCATTTTTTAGATTCTGGGCCGCGAGAACTATTTCTTTCAATCTGTATTTTTCTACCCGTAATAGGTATTGGTATTTATCCGGATTTCGTTCTCTCACTATCAATTGACAAGGTAGAAACTATTATATCTAATTATTTTTATAGATAGTTAGTTTTTATTTTTTAATTTTATAATAAAAAAGTTCAAAAAAAGTTAAAAAAATGAATTTACTTTAACTTAATAAACTTAAATTGTAATCAAATTTGTAGTTTTTGAAAATCATTTGACTTGATTCAAATGATTTTCAAAAACTCGTACAAACTTTCGTTATCTATGCTTATGCTATTCCTATTATGTATTTGATATTCTATTCGTAACTGCTTTTTTTTTTTCAATTAAATGTTAATGCGAATGAACCATAACTATGCAGCCCTATTCCTAATAGATTTACTCCAAAATAGCATATCCAAATTATAAAAAATCCTATAGAAGCCACAATTGCAGAATTTGAGCCTTGCAAATTTTCATTTGTTCTAGTATGTAAATAAATTGCGAATATTGTCCAAGTAATAAATGCCCAAGTTTCTTTTGGGTCCCAATTCCAGTAGGATCCCCACGCTTCATTAGCCCATACTGCTCCCGAAAGAATACCTATGGTTAAAAATAGAAAACCGAGACTAATGACACGAGAACTCCAACAATCCAATTGCTGAATTAATTGATGCCTGTGATAATTTCTAAACGAAATAAAACAATTGTTTTGTAAAACATGGCTTATTTCGTTCACGTATTGAATTTTTCCAAATGAAAATGACCTAAAATAGTTGTTTTTACATTTTTTTACATTTTTTGTATTTTTTCGAAATGTAATGGCTAGAAGAGCTACTGATAATAATGATCCGCAGAGAAGAGATGCATAGCTCAATACCATCATACTTACGTGCATCATTAACCACTGTGATTGCAGAGCAGGTACTAATATTGTGGATTGATGCATTTCAGTTAAAAGACCTGAGGTGGCAAATCCTTGAGTCAAAATAGCACTGGGTGCAGTTATTGCACTTAGAAGATTTTTTTGTTTTCTAAAAAAAGGAAGCATATGAATAATGGATAAACTCCATGAAAGGAACATTAATGATTCATATAAATTACTTAAGGGTAAATGCCCTGAATAAATCCAACGAATAACTAATAATCCTGTTATACATAAAAAAGCGGCTACCATCCCTTTTTCCGACGAATCATATAATCCTACGATTTCGTGGACTAATAAGTTAATCAAATAAATCGTCAGTACGATTGAAACAATCGACAAGGAAATGTGAGTTAATATATGTTCTAAAGTAAAAAATATCATAAAAAATCCTAAAAAGGATATCCTCCAAGAATGGAATGGAGATCTGAAATTATATTCTATCCATTATAGGAATTATTATAGTATTTATTTGACTAGTATTTCTTTTTTAGAAATATGCCGCTACTCGGACTCGAACCGAGATGCTCTAGCACTGCTTCCTAAGAGCAGCGTGTCTACCGATTTCACCATAGCGGCTTGCTCGAAATCATAATAGCCCATTCATTTTTAATCGTCGAGATTGGAGGAGTAAATTCAATGCAATATTTATTTTGCCGAAAGATTCAAAATCTCCTTTAAATTACTATTTAAACGTTCAATAATCATTACCTTACTTAATTGTAGTGTGAGGTGGGGCTATTGTTGTTAGTTTTAAAACCGCACTGAATGGTTTTTCGTGTGGTTTAAGTTCTTGTAAAATTTTAGAATTGTAAGGAGGTTTAAAATGTTTGTTGGATAGGTTGAAAACTGGATTAACTATAAATTGCCAATTGCTAGGATTTAAATTGTACCCATAATTCGTGGTACTATTTATCAAACTAATTAAGTATTAGTCAAACCAATTAGTAGGCTGTAGATATACCAGTGAAAATTTGTCTTCAATATTTCTAAAACGATTTTTCATTATGGAATGCATATTGTGCTTTATGGATAGGTATCTTAATGTATTCTATAGTTAAAGTTAAGTTAAAACATAGAATATATATTCGGCATCCAGAACCCAATAAGCCTTTAAAAATTGAAAAGAAAAATATGCTTTTTGTGAAAAGTGAATCGATGGGGAAAATAACAATCCCCATCCCACAAAAACCCACTAACGAGAAAGAGAAAACTTTGTAAAGAGAAAAATGATATATTGTGCCTAATTTTGCGAGCCTTTGTCTAGTAGACACAAAAATGTTATCCTACAACATACGACAATAGAAAATTGCATCTCATTAAGTTTACCATATTAATGGTAATTTCTTATCTTATAAATTATCGAATTCGTTGGTTCATATCGATTAAGATTATTCCAAGACTTTTCCAAGTCTTTATTATATAATATATTACTTGTTTGTTGTACAAAAAAGCTTTTAGAATTCCCGGTCGAAAGGGATTTTGCTAAAGAAAAAGCTTTTATTCCTGCCCAATACACTTTATTTTTCCAAAAATTTTTACGAATATGCTTTTTGGACATAGAAATACGCTTTTTTTGAACCGCCATTCCAAAATGCAGAGGTTATGCATTTTATAGTTAAATGTGGAAGACATTTATTGTTCAAAAAAATAGATAATTTTTTTATTACTAAAATTTACATACAATATTTTGAAGAAAGAATTATTTATACTGACTAGTATTATATATATATATAACTATATTCGAATGAAGATATTTATATATATACATGGTATTCATGGCTATAGAAATCGAGTTGCTTTCCATTGGTAAAAAAGAATCAAAAAGAGTTTCCATTGGCTATTTTTGCCATGTTGCATTTCATGTAATTTCAAAAAAGAAATCGAAAAGTTTAAGAACCCTTACCTAATTTAAGAAAACTAGACTGTAAAACTCTTTCTATCAATTGTAATTGATCGAGGATCAAGAAAGTATATCTAATCTAATTAAAATTAGAAAAAATGAGTATCCATTAGTAATAAATTTATTAAACGATATGTTATTTGAACCAGAAATTTTTATTATTATTGCAGCTCTGTGCAAACTGAAGTGATGAGTAACAAATCGACGAACATCAATAAAATTAATCACAAGTATAAGTTTAAGTTGCTTTATTGAAAATTGAAAGAAATATAAGCAACTCACTCAGTTTCCCAACGGACTAGTTCAAACCGATTAATGATTCCGAATTCTTAATTCCGAATCAATTAACGAAAATAAGAAAATAATCTCCTTGTTTTTTTGTTTATCGGGTTGAGTTATTGGTGGATCATAGGATACTCGGAATCAAGTACTTTTTTTTTCATAATTTTTGGACTTGTTTTATGTATATAAACTAAATTATTGTAATAATGAAATGATTGAAAATATTATATTCTCTATGTTCATATATCTTAATCTTTAATTAAAAAAAAAGAATAACTTATCAGACTTAATCATTTTTATTTGACTATTTGGAAATCATCAGAATTCTTAATTCTATTTCTATATTAATATTAATTCTATTTCTATTAAAGTCTTTTCATATCTTGATTTTTTTTTTTTGCTCCGTTCTAAATATAAAAGAGTTGGTGAATCGGAAACAATTTAACAATAAAAAAAGGTTTATTTTTTATGGAATATACGTATCAATATGCGTGGATCATACCTTTCGTCCCCCTTCCGGTTCCTATAGCAATAGGGGTAGGCCTTTTTCTTTTCCCGGCGGCAACAAAAAATATTCGTCGTATATGGGCTTTTCTTAGTGTTTTATTACTAAGTATCGTTATGATTTTTTCCGCCAATCTGTCTATTCAGCAAATAAATGGCAGTCCATCCTACCAATATGTATGGTCTTGGACCCTAAATAATGATTTTTCTTTAGATTTAGGCCACTTAATAGATCCGCTTACTTCCATTATGTTAATATTAATAACTACTGTTGGAATAATGGTTCTTATTTATAGTGACAATTATATGTCTCATGATCAAGGCTATTTGACATTTTTTGCTTATATTAGTTTTTTTAACGCTTCGATGCTGGGATTAGTTACTAGTTCAAATTTGATACAAATTTATATTTTTTGGGAATTAGTTGGAATGTGTTCGTATCTATTAATAGGTTTTTGGTTCACACGACCCCTTGCCGCAACTGCTTGTCAAAAAGCGTTTGTAACTAATCGTGTAGGGGATTTTTTTTTATTTTTAGGAATCTTAGGTCTTTATTGGATAACGGGGAGTTTTGAATTTCGGGATTTGTTTGAAATAGCCAATAATTTGATTGATAATAATGGGGACAATTCTTTATTTCTTACTTTGTGTGCTTCCTTATTATTTGTAGGTTCGGTTGCCAAGTCTGCGCAATTCCCTCTTCATGTATGGTTACCTGATGCTATGGAAGGCCCTACTCCTATTTCGGCTCTTATACATGCTGCTACTATGGTAGCAGCAGGAATTTTTCTTGTAGCTCGACTTTTTCCTCTTTTTACAGTCATACCTTACATACTGAATATAATTTCTTTGGTAGGTATAATAACAATACTATTAGGAGCTACTTTAGCTCTTGCTCAAAGAGACATTAAAAGAAGTCTAGCCTATTCTACAATGTCGCAATTGGGCTATATTATGTTAGCTTTAGGTATGGGATCTTATCGAACTGCTTTATTTCATTTGATCACTCATGCCTATTCGAAAGCATTATTGTTTTTAGGATCTGGCTCCATTATTCATTCAATGGAAACTATTGTTGGGTATTCCCCAGATAAAAGCCAGAATATGGTTCTTATGGGTGGTTTAAAAAAATATGTCCCAATTACAAAAATTTCATTTTTTTTAGGCACGCTTTCTCTTTGTGGTATTCCACCTCTTGCTTGTTTTTGGTCCAAAGATGAAATTCTTAATGATAGTTGGTTGTATTCACCCATTTTTGCAATAATAGCTTGTTTCACAGCAGGATTAACTGCATTTTATATGTTTCGGATGTATTTACTTACTTTTGAAGGTCATTTAAATAGTAATTGTAAAAATTACAGCGGCAAAAAAAATAATGTGTTCCATTCAATATCTATCTGGGGAAAAAAAGGACAAAAAGTAAAAAAAAATAATTTGATTTTATCAACAATGAATCATAATCAAAGAATTTCTGTTTTTTCGAAAAAAGTATATCCTATTGTTGGTAATGTAGTAACCAATATGATGGGGCCTCTTATTACTATAAAAAATTGTTCCAATAAAAAAATTTCCACATATCCTTATGAATCGGACAATACTATGTTATTACCACTTCTTATATTGGTCTTAGTTACTTTGTTCGTTGGATCCATAGGAATTCCTTTTGGTCAAGGAATAATTCATTTAGATATATTATCTAGATGGTTAACTCCATCAATAAACTTTTTACATTCAAATTATGATTTTGATTGGGATGAATTTGTGATAAATGCTATTTTTTCAGTCAGTATAGCATATTTCGGAATATTTATAGCGTTTCTTTTCTATGGGCCTGCTTATTCCAATTTTAATAATTTGAACTTCAAAAATTTATCTGTTCAAATGGGGCCTAGGAGAATTATTTGGGACAAAATACTCAATTTTATATATAATTGGTCATATAATCGTGGTTACATAGACGCTATTTATACAAAAACCTTAACTACAGGTATAAGAGGGCTGGCAGAACTAAGTTATTTTTTTGATAAACAAGTAATTGATGGAATTACGAATGCTGTTGCTATTCTAAATTTATTTGTAGCAGAAATTATAAAATATGTAGGCGGAGGACGAATCTCTTCTTATCTCTTCTTTTACTTATTTTATGTATTTATTTTTATAGTAATTTACTGTATTTTGAATTGAATTTACATTACAATAGTGTTTTTTGTTTTTTCTTCAAATTCTCGGTAATCAGTAGTAAGGGCAGTAGGAAGAGCGATATCATGAAGTTTGTTTATCCAAAGAGTTTCGATAGAATCTTCTATCGAGTTTATTAAATACTCGTTCATGTTTGAACCTGAATACAATTCTTTGATTGTTCCACGATGGGGTCCATTCAAAAGAGGATCATATATTTTAGGTAAGCATTCTTGTTCAGTCTCATCATTGCACAATCTAGTTCTTTTTTCGAGTACATCCATAGCAAGAGACCCCTTGTCTAGAGCTTCAATTCGATTGATAAGTTCGTTGATGAGGTTGTTTCGTTTTTGTTCATTGGTATAAAACCAATGATTATACAGTTCTGCTGGGGATAGCTTTTCTGTCGTGCACAAAAGCATCTTCTGTTGTATCATTTCAAAAAACGTTGACAAACTGGGCGGATATGTAAAAGATATTCTTTGTTTTCCA